TCTTTTTATCGAGTCAAAAAAAATATTCGCGTTATAATAATTTTTTTAATTAGAAAGTATGAACTCCCCCTTGATTGTTGCAACACCTCATAAAAAGAATTCCCTGTGGACTACGAACGGGAAGGATGAAAGGGGGTCGGTATGCTAATTCCTCATCCGCAAATCAGCCCTTCCCGTAGGTTTAGGTTATTTTTTCAACAAAAAAGGAATTGTAGAAGTTAAATTTTTAGCTAATTTTAAAAAGCAAACGACAGGTATAAGGAAATAAAACAATTAAACAAAAGGATTCGCAAATAAAAGTGCTAATGCTACAACCAATCCATAAATAGTTAAAGCTTCCATAAAAGCTAGACTAAGCAATAGAGTACCTCTTATTTTTCCCTCTGCCTCGGGCTGTCTCGCGATACCTTCTACAGCTTGTCCCGCAGCAGTCCCTTGGCCAACTCCAGGACCAATAGAAGCAAGCCCTACAGCCAATCCAGCAGCAATAACGGAAGCAGCAGAAATCAGTGGGTTCATGATAAGTTCCTCGTACCAACAAAAAGAAATGGTTAATGATACAATCAAGCAATCAATTTTTTATTTAATTATTCCATCAAGAAGATTCATCCAGGCGAAGTAACTTACAAACTTCGAACTGAAGTAATATTATTTTATTATTGAATCATCAGAACAATTTCAATAGCTTTTTTTTGTTTCTTTTAGATAAATAGAGTCTTTGTGAATCCATAGCAGTTTCGTTGTTCCATTTCTAAACTGTTATTTCAATTCTTTCATCTGTTCTTTAGGTCATCTCTTTATTCAGCCAATTCGCAGTCACAACCATATGAGAAGACTTCTATTGGAACCAGCACGCAATAGTAACAAAAATGCAATCTATTTTTAGTTCATATAAATATATTTTTAGTACATATACATATATAAGTTAAGTAGTCACTATCTAATATATACATGTCTTTCTTCCATCGCGTAAACCAGTCGATTCAATCGTATTTGAGAACCAATCGATTTTTTAGGAATCCCGTTTTTTATAATTTTTTTTCTACCTTATAGTTATAAAGATTTCTCAGACCAAATATAATCTAAACGGGCAAATAAAATTATTAGTGCGAATTTGTACATAGAAATATCATTATTAGGTTGATCTAAGTTTATGCAATTTTTAATTAATATTTTTTAATTATAATTAATTTTTTAATTAATAATTAATATTAAATAGTTCCTTTTGACCAATTGTTGAATAAAATACACTGTAAATCTAAAGTCGAATTTTTTATCCTGTTTTTTAGTTAATCACATGTCGTAAACAATATATCGTATTCAAATTTTTATTTGAAAAAAAAGATTGGCGGACCCATGTAAAATAGTGAAGGTTAAGATTCGTCAAGGAAAATAAGGTGAGGGGACGAAAAGATAACTTTAGGAAAAAGACCTTTTAGATCTCTTTCCTCTTTATTTTTTCCAACTCTCTAATATCGTTTTGTTCCTATTTCTTTCTATTGTATTTCTAATGTATATAGAGCTTTGTCCATTTGTATTCCTTAATAAAATCGTCTTGCACCGTACATAGATTACTTGACGCTAAACTAAAAAAAAAAAAAGACTATTTCAATGATGGCCTTCCATGGATTCACCTATATAAGCCGCGGCTAAAGTTGCAAAAATAAGAGCTTGAATCCCACTTGTAAATAATCCAAGGAACATGACCGGGATCGGAACTACTAAAGGTACTAAAGAAACAAGAACAACAACTACTAATTCATCTGCTAAGATATTCCCGAAAAGTCGAAAACTAAGTGATAATGGCTTTGTGAAATCTTCTAAGATATTAATGGGTAAAAGGATTGGGGTTGGTTGAATATATTTACCAAAATAGCTTAATCCTTTTTTGGTAAGACCTGCATAGAAATATGCCCCTGACGTAAGTAAAGCTAAAGCAACAGTAGTATTTATATCATTCGTTGGTGCGGCCAACTCGCCATGAGGTAATTCTATGATTTTCCAAGGTAAAAGAGCTCCCGACCAATTAGAAACAAAAATAAATAGAAACATAGTTCCAATAAAAGGAACCCAAGGGCCGTATTCTTCTCCAATTTGGGTTTTACTCACATCTCGAATGAATTCAAGAACATATTCAAAGAAATTCTGACCCCCAGTCGGAACGGTTTGTGGGTTCCGAACAGCGATAGTAGCTGAACCTAATAAGATAGCAATTACAACCCAAGAAGTAATAAGTACTTGGCCATGGACTTGAAAACCGCCTATTTGCCAATAGAAATGTTGACCTACTTCCACACCGGATATATCGTATAAAACTTTAGGTGCGTTGATAGAACATGATAGCACATTCATATTTCCCTCTGAAAAAAAAAAAATAAGACTAAAAAAATGATTTTGATTCAACTATCTCTTTGTCTACTTGAATCAGGTAGTTGGTCTACCAACTCTTTTTTTTGAATACTAACTAATCACATAATATTCCCAGTTATTTTTATCTAGTTTGATAAATTTTTAAATAAAAAAAAAATAACTGATTCAAAAAATCAATCGTATTTTTGAAATAAAAGTTTTTATCTTATTATTAATATTAATTTTTTTGAGGATTTCTTAGATAGCTAGAACGGCCCTCACAAATTGCAAATACTAATTTGTTAAGAATTAAGCGGATTGAAGATATAGCATCATCATTCGCTGGAATAGAAATATCTGCAAGATCAGGATCACAATTTGTATCGATTAAAGAAATTGTTGGAATTCCCAGAGTGATACACTCCCGCAGGGCCGTATATTCTTCATGCTGATCAACGATGATTACAATATCGGGCAACCCTGTCATATATTTAATCCCGCCCAGATATGTTTGCAAGCGAGATAATTGTCTTTTCACCATAGCCGCATCTCTTTTTGGAAGACGGTTGAGTCTTCCCGTTTTTTGTTCCATTCTCAAGTCCCTGAACTTCTGAAGTCTCGTTTCTGTAGTCGACCAATTCGTTAACATTCCGCCAAGCCATTTTTTGTTAACACAATGACACCGGGCCCTTACTGCAGCCCGTGCTACTGAATCAGCTGCTTTATTTTTGGTCCCAACAATTAGGAATTGTTTTCCCTTCCTTGCTGCATCAAAAACCAAATCGCATGCTTCGGATAAAAAACGAGCAGTTTTAGTAAGATTTGTAATATGAATACCGTTACGCTTTGCAGAGATATAAGGTGCCATTTTAGGATTCCATTTACTAGTACCATGGCCAAAATGAACTCCTGCCTCTAGCATTTCTTCTAAGTCGGTGTTCGAATATCTTCTTGTCATTTCCCCCCAATCTCCCCTTTTTTTGCAAAAAAAAAAAGAGACAAAGACCCCTGAACTGAAATAACTAATTGTTCCGATGGAACCTTCTCTGATACCGTAGATTGGCTGTAGATAGACCAAACAAGCCATTAGTCTTTTCGATTGCTTTTACTATTTTGCTTTCCAAATTTTATTTCCAAAAAATGCACCAAATACGGATATTCAAAAAGATAAATCCGCTTTTCAGTTTTAAGAATGATGAAATCCTAGAAAGATCGGTGGTGAACCAAAAAATCTTTCATTTCCCCCTGGAAGAGATTATTTTTTTTTACAAAAGGTCCACTTTTTGAATTTGAAGGGTGTCCTAATCCTTTCAATCCGGTACCAACCGGTATCATACCCCCCAAAACAACGTTCTCTTTCAGGCCTTTCAACCAGTCGATTCGACCTCGTAGAGCTGCTTTTGCTAAAACTCTAGCCGTTTCTTGAAAACTAGCTTCAGATATAAAACTTTGAGTATTCAGAGATGCTCGAGTTATTCCCAATAAGAGTGCTCGGTAACAAACCGCTTCTTCCAACGCGCGTCCCATTCGTTCTGCTCGCAACACCCCGATTAGTTCTCCGGGTAAAAAAACATTAGACATTCCATCTTCCAAAACCAACACCTTTGATGTTATTTGACGTACAATAATTTCTATATGCTTATTATGAATCTGCACCCCCTGGGATCGATAAACCTTTTGAATCTTATTAACCAAAGAGATACGACTTTGCACTATAGTTAGCTCAGCACCAATTAAGAATGCCCATGGAATTCCAAGAATTCTTGTTATACATTCGTTCCAACCCTCAACCCTCTTTTCTAAATTCATCGATATTGAATCAATCGAACGGACTTCTAACACCTGTTCTACTTTTGGAAGTCCCTGGGTTATATCACCAGATCTCGACTTTTCATATATAAAGGTAATTAAAGTATCTCCTTCATACAGGATTTCCCCATAATGGCCATGAACTGTTGCTCCCGGAGTGGCCAAATAGGGTTTAGCTAATCGTATTACTACAGAGTCAACTTCAATGAGTATAATTTGACCCGATTTGAGGCGTGGTGCGTTTGGTGCGATACAGATATTTTCACAAATAAACTGCCCAAGACTCATTATTATAGATCTTTCTTGACAATAATTGGAATGAGACAAGTACCAATTCAATTTCAAAATAATGTTACTTTTGAGATCTGGGTTATAAATTTGCTGGTTTTCATCCATTAAATAATATTTAAATTTAATTATTTGAAAAGTCTGTTTTAAGTTGTCAAGTTGCAAATGGGTTTTCTGATTATGAGTTATTAAATGGTAAAATGCATAAACATTCGTAACTAGAAAGACTGTTCCTAAAGGACCCGTCGAGTTTTTAATTGGAATTAAAAGATCTTTTGGAATTTGAATTGATTCTTTTATCAAATTGGGATATCTTACATCGCTGAATGGATCCATCCGAAAACAATTGGATGATGACAGAATTATCAACGATTGGAATCCCATATTTCTATTCAATAGTGTATGAATAGTTCGTTGATTTTGATTAAGAGATTGTTGACTTCTTGCCTTGGAATAAAAGGCAGAAAATGGATTGATATTGGTGCAATCCGATCCATTAGCAGAGAGCAGTCCTGAGGCCGACGAATCTTTTCTTTTTCCGATATATGAAATAG